TCACATCTAGACAAATCGAAGCAGGGCGACGCGCAATGACACGAAATGTACGTCGTGGGGGAAAAATATGGGTACGTGTATTTCCAGATAAACCAGTTACAGTAAGACATACGGAAACTCGTATGGGTTCGGGGAAAGGATCCCCCGAATATTGGGTAGCTGTCGTTAAACCAGGTAGAATACTTTATGAAATGGGTGGAGTAGCCGAAAATATAGCTCGAAAGGCTATTTCAATAGTGGCATCCAAAATGCCTATAAGAACTCAATTCATTATTTCTGGATAGGAATGTTGAACCAAAGGAAAGAAGTCTTGGGTATAAAAAAAAAACAATTGCAGGTTTTTTTTTTACTTCGTCCTTTGCTTTACTTTACATTAAAAAAACAGATTAAAAAATGATATGATTCAACCTCAAACCCATTTGAATGTAGCAGACAACAGCGGGGCCCGAAAATTAATGTGTATTCGAATCCTAGGAGCTAGTAATCGCCGATATGCTCATATTGGTGACGTTATTGTTGCTGTGATCAAGGAAGCAGTACCAAATACACCTCTACAAAAATCCGAAGTGATCAGAGCTGTAATTGTACGTACTTGTAAAGAACTCAAGCGTGACAACGGTATGATAATACGATATGATGACAATGCTGCAGTTGTCATTGATCAAGAAGGAAATCCAAAAGGAACTCGAGTTTTTGGCGCGATCGCACGGGAATTGAGACAGTTCAATTTTACTAAAATAGTTTCATTAGCGCCTGAGGTATTATAATACGAGATCCCGATAGAGGGATAGTCTTTAATTAAAATAGCTAAATTAGTAGATTATGTCTCACGCATATACTTTTAATAATTTTCATAAATAAAACAAAAAAAAGGAACATGTTGATTATATAAAAATTCGGAAGTAACAATAATTTGCGTTTATCATGGGTAAGGACACTATTGCTGACATAATAACTTATATACGAAATGCTGACAGGGATAGAAAAGGAACGGTTCGAGTAGCGTCTACTAACATCACCGAAAACATTGTTAAAATACTTTTACGAGAGGGGTTTCTCGAAAACGTAAGGCAACTTGTGGAAAACAACAAATCTTTTTTGGTTTTAACCCTACGACATAGAAGGAATAGGAAAAGACCATATAGAACCTGTTTAAATTTAAAACGAATCAGTCGGCCTGGTCTCCGAATCTATTCGAACTATCAACGAATTCCGAGAATTTTAGACGGGGTGGGGATTGTAATTCTCTCTACTTCTCGGGGTATAATGACAGACCGTACGGCTCGACTAGAAAGAATCGGCGGAGAAATTTTGTGTTATATATGGTAATCTTTCTGGTACCCGAATTATATCCGGAACTTACTAATTTGTGAAAAAAAAAAACGAAAAAAGACAAGTTGTCTAATATCACTCCTCCTACATTAGTTGATACTTCAAGGGGTTTTGCCTGGAATGAAAGAAGAAAAATGAATGGATTTATGAAGGTTTAATTACTGAAGCACTTCCCAATGGTATGCTCCGGGTTCGTTTATATACTGAAGTCAGATTCGAAGTTATGTTTCAGGAAGAGTTCGACACAGTTTTCTACGTGTACTACCTGGAAATAGAGCCAAAAGAGTCAAAATTGAAGTAAGTCGTTATGGTTCAGAAATGGAGGGCGTATAATTTATAGACTCCACAACAAGAATTCGAATGATTAGGTGGTTTTTCAACATTCCTTTCATGAGGATACAAGTCACTGTTCAAAAATTTCAAGAAACTTATTTTCTTCCAATAAGTAGAAGTAGATTCGCAATTCAGTTAAGGAATAACAACTATGAAAATAAGGGCCTCGGTTCGTAAAATTTGTGAAAAATGTCGACTGATCCGTAGGAGAGGACGCATTATAGTAATTTGTTCCAACCCGAGACATAAACAAAGACAAGGATAATCTTTCGAAAAGGGACTCTCTAAAGGAACCGATGAACAAATCAAAATAAAAGATCTGTTTTGACATGAAATGGATATATCCATATATCTGACTTATATTTATGAAATGATAAAATATGGCAAAATCTATATCAAAAAGTGTTTCACGTAGGACTGGACGGATTGGTTCACGTAAAAGTGCACGTCGAATACCAAAAGGCGTTATTCATGTTCAAGCAAGTTTCAACAACACCATTGTGACTATTACAGATGTACGGGGGCGGGTGATTTCTTGGTCCTCCGCTGGGACTTGTGGATTCAGGGGTACAAGAAGAGGGACACCCTTTGCTGCTCAAACCGCAGCAGGAAATGCTATTCGAGCAGTAGCGGATCAAGGTATGCAACGAGCGGAGATCATGATAAAAGGTCCGGGTCTCGGAAGAGATGCAGCATTACGAGCTATTCGTAGAAGTGGTATACTTTTAAGTTTCGTACGGGATGTAACCCCTATGCCACATAATGGCTGCAGACCCCCTAAAAAAAGACGGGTGTAGAAATAAACATTGAAGAAATTTCAAGAGAAATAAATGAC